TAGGGATAGTAATGGAGACAGTTATTCTATTTATTTTGATATTGAAAATGAGATTTTTGAGATTGACAACGAGCATTCTTTTCTGAGTGAACTAGAAAGTTCTTTTTCTAGTTATCGCAATTCTAGTTATAGGAATAATGGACTTACGGGTGAAGATTCCTTATACAACCGTTACGATACTCAATCTAGTTGGAATAATTACATTGACATTACTAATTGCATCGACGCTTATCTTCAGTCTCAAAGTTGTATTGATACGTCCATTGTAAGTGATAGCGGTGACAGTTACATTTCTAGGTGTGCTTTTGATAAACACAGAACTAATAGTGAAAGTGAAGAGTCCGGGATACCAACCCGCGAGAAGAGTAGTGAGTTAACTCTAGGAGAAGGGTCTGATTATGTCGATGCAACTCAAAACTACAGGCATTTGTGGGTTCAATGCGAAAATTGTTATGGATTAAATTATAAGAAATTTTTGAAATCAAAAATGAATATTTGTGAACAATGCGGATATCATTTGAAAATGAGTTCTTCAGAAAGAATCGAAGTTTCGGTCGACCCTGGCACTTGGAATCCTATAGATGAAGACATAGTCTCTCTGGATCCCATTGGCTTTCATTCGGAGGAGGAGCCTTATAAAGATCGTATTGATTCTTATCAAGGAAAGGCAGGATTAACTGAGGCTGTTAAAACAGGCGTAGGTCGTCTAAATGGTGTTCCCGTAGCACTTGGGGTCATGGATTTTCAGTTTATGGGGGGTAGTATGGGATCCGTAGTGGGGGATAAAATCACCCGTTTCATTGAGTACGCTACTACTCACTTTCTACCACTTATTATAGTGTGCGCTTCGGGGGGGGCGCGCATGCAAGAAGGAAGTTTGAGCTTGATGCAAATGGCTAAAATATCGTCTGCCTTATATGATTATCAATCAAATAAAAAGTTATTTTATGTCTCAATCCTTACATCTCCCACTACTGGTGGAGTAACAGCCAGTTTTGGTATGTTGGGAGATATTATTATTGCTGAACCCAACTCCTACATTGCATTTGCAGGTAAAAGAGTAATTGAACAAACATTGAATAAAACAGTACCCGAAGGTTCACAATCGGCTGAATATTTATTCCAGACGGGCTTATTCGATCTAATCGTATCACGTAATCTTTTAAAAAGCGTTCTGAGTGAGTTATTTAAACTGCATGCCTTCTTTCCTTTGAATTTTAATTCCATCAAAGCGTACTAAATTCGATCTAAATTCAATTATCTTATTTGTAGTAAACAAGTAATTAATTTATCGGAATCATAAGAATGGAGTCTTCTTTGGTGACCTAAGATCTAATTGTAGAAAGAATCAAAAGTAGCGGATAACTCTTTTTTTACCCGAATTCCCAATTACTAATTACGAAGTCTCTATCAACAAGATAAAAGCGTGAGTTCTTCCTTTCGTGAAATTAGGCAAACCAAACGAATTTCGTCTTATGTATATAATCAAATTCAAATATAGAATATAGAAAAGATAGATATATAGTTTTGTATCTTTCTCCATCTCCGAAGATCTCATTTGCACTAAAAATCCCGGCATTCTAACGAATCTTTCGATAATTTGTAAGAAACTATTTCTTTAGTAAATTAGAAGACAAGAACAAAAAGAAATGAAGAAAAAAATCAAGTTGATTATCCTACGCATCTTTGATGTAGAAAGATGAATGAGCCCAGTTATTCAGTTCTACATTCCTTGTATCTATTCTATATACTTATTTAGATATATAGATACTTAGATATATAGATACGTAGATCACTAATAAGAATTTTAAAATTGAATTAATTATTAATTATTGAATTAATTATTAATTAATAATAACTATGAATTCATAATAATCACAATTCTTAATTATAATTAGTATAAATATAAAATATGATATTAAAAAGAAATAATAACAGGTACAATATAGTAAATCGAGGTACCATTTTATGACAACTTTCAATCTTCCCTCTATTTTTGTGCCTTTAGTAGGCCTAGTATTTCCGGCAATTGCAATGACTTCTTTATTTCTTCATGTTCAAAAGAATAAGATTGTTTAAATCTGAGGGGACTCAACCTCAGCCGTTTTTTTGAAACTGTAGCATAACCATAACACAGATGTTTATTTCGGGAAATATAGTATAACATGTGATTTCCGCCAAACATAAAGGAACAAGCTCTTATGCCCGCAGAAAATGATCTATGGATAAATGAATTCTAGCTAGTTTCAAATAGATCCGGATCGCCGGATGCCTAAAATGTAAAATGGGTGGATCCATATGTATATTGGGTCATATGAAGGGTATGTTACTATTTTAGATCTAATCAATTTTGATTAATTACCCCTAAAGCTTCACATCAAACTAGTGCTAGTTCACATCAAACTAGTGCTAGTTGATGAGAGTTCCTTCGGAAACAAAAAAAAACAAAGTCAAAATGGGGTATTCTCCCACTTCCAATAAAATAGAATCGGATCAAGTATGAGTTGGCGATCAGAACATATATGGATAGAACTTATAACGGGGTCTCGAAAACTAAGTAATTTTTGCTGGGTCCTTATCATTTTTTTAGGTTCATTAGGATTCTTATTGGCTGGAACTTCCAGTTATCTTGGTAGAAATTTGATATCTTTTCTTCCCTCTCAGCCAATCATTTTTTTTCCACAAGGGATTGTGATGTTTTTCTACGGGATCGCGGGTCTCTTTATTAGTTCCTATTTGTGGTGCACAATTTCCTGGAATGTGGGTAGTGGGTACGACCGATTTGATAGAAAGGAAGGAGTAGTGTGTATTTTTCGTTGGGGATTTCCTGGAAAAAATCGTCGCATATTCCTCCGATTCCTTATAAAAGATATTCAATCCGTTAGATTAGAAGTTAAAGAGGGTATTTATGCTCGTCGTGTCCTTTATATGGACATCAGAGGCCGGGGGGCTATTCCGTTGACCCGTACTGATGAGAATTTGACTCCACGAGAAATTGAACAAAAAGCCGCAGAATTGGCCTATTTCTTGCGCGTACCAATTGAAGTCTTTTGAAAAAAAGAAGGGGGCGGGGCTGAAGGGTGACTATTTTCTTGGCTGGAGGGAAATCCTTTTTTTTTCATTCGAAGTGGAGTCTTCGTCTATTTCTGTATTCTTTCTAGATTCAAACAAAACCACCAAAAAAAATAGATGTATAGGCTTGATACCTTGTCTAGAACTCATATTTGAAAGAAATATTCGATCACATAGAGTCGACAAATAAAGCGGGTTAATTAAGAATTCACAAGTGAAAAATGGCAAAAAAGAAAGCATTCACTCCTCTTTTGTATCTTGTATCTATAGTATTTTTGCCTTGGTGGATTTCTCTCTCATTTACTAAAAGTATGGAATCTTGGATTACGGATTGGTTGAATATTGGTCAATTCAAAATTATTTTGAATGATATTCAAGAAAAAAGGATTCTAGAAAAGTTCATAGAATTAGAGGAAATCTTCTTCCTAGACCAAATGATCAAAGAATACTCGGAGACACATCTACAAAAGTTTCCTATAGGAATCCACAAAGAAACGATCCAATTAATCAAGATACACAATGAGGATCATATCCATACGATCTTGCACTTCTCGACAAATATAATCTCTTTTGTTATTCTAAGCGGTTATTCTTTTTTAGGTAATGAAGAACTTGTTATTCTTAACGCGTGGGCTCAGGAATTCCTATATAACTTAAGTGATACATTAAAAGCTTTTTTGATTCTTTTATTAACCGATTTATGTATCGGATTTCATTCACCCCACGGTTGGGAACTAATGATTGGTTCTGTCTACAAAGATTTTGGATTTGTTCATAATGATCAAATTATATCTGGTCTTGTTTCCACTTTTCCAGTGATTATCGATACTATTTTGAAATATTGGATTTTCCGTTATTTAAATCGTGTATCCCCGCCACTTGTAGTTATTTATCATTCAATGAATGATTGATAAATGATCCATGGATATTAATTTAATCAATTAGAATGGTTCTTACTTTCTTACTTTGTAGTTATACATAAGCATTAAAAACCTTCTATCCGGGGGATTTTGATTCTATAGCATTCCAGTAAAATGATTCCAGTAAATAGCAGAATCGTGGATAGGGGACTATATTGGTGGCCTACCCAATTTATTGTATAAATCTTCGGATCAATGGTTAGACTATGCAAACTAGAAAGACTCTTTCTTGGATAAAGGAACAGATTACTCGATTTATTTCCGTATCGCTCATTATATATATCATAACTCGGACATCCATTTCAAGCGCATATCCCATTTTTGCACAGCAGGGTTATGAAAATCCACGAGAAGCAACTGGGCGTATTGTATGTGCCAATTGTCATTTAGCTAATAAGCCCGTGGATATTGAGGTTCCACAATCGGTACTTCCTGATACTGTATTTGAAGCAGTTGTTCGAATTCCTTATGATAAGCAAGTGAAACAAGTTCTTGCTAATGGTAAGAAGGGGGGTTTGAATGTAGGGGCTGTTCTTATTTTACCGGAGGGGTTTGAATTAGCTCCTTCTGATCGTATTTCTCCCGAGATGAAAGAAAAGATAGGCAATTTATCTTTTCAGAACTATCGACCTAATAAAAAAAATATTCTTGTGATAGGGCCTGTTCCCGGTCAGAAATATAGTGAAATAGCCTTTCCTATTCTTTCCCCCGACCCCGCTACTAAGAAAGATGTTCACTTCTTAAAATATCCTATATACGTAGGGGGGAATAGAGGAAGGGGTCAGATTTATCCCGACGGAAGCAAGAGTAACAATACAGTTTATAATGCTACAGGAGCGGGTATAATAAGTCAAATCATACGAAAAGAAAAGGGGGGATATGAAATAACCATAACAGATCCATCCGATGGCCGTCAAGTGATTGATATTATCCCTCCAGGGCCAGAACTTCTTGTTTCAGAGGGTGAATCCATCAAATTTGATCAACCATTAACGAGTAATCCCAATG